CACTAGATAGTGTGTAGAAAGAACTATATTCTAGTTCTTTCTACACACTATCTCAGACACTTCTGATTCCAGCCCGATCGTTTAATTGAATTTAAAACTTGGGGTTTGAATACCTTTCTTTCATTTCTTCAATCATCGATAATAACTAATAATTCTTCAGTCAAATTAATTATTTTGACTGACTGTTTTTACGTAGATGATAAGTAAAAAAGCAGTAGGAACTAGAATGAACAGCGCAGTAGCAATAAATGCGAGAATATTGACTTCCATAATCTCATTTTTTTTGCTTCGCAATAACTCGGGATCTAATCCCATAGAGATGATAAATTTGACTCCTGGAAATTGAAATTGTATCGTGATGATACTGAATGGGATCAATATTATGAATACCCATGCTCGATCAAATCGATTAATCGTCAAGAGTTGAATAGTATAACAGTTGAATAGTATAACATAGGAAGATGCTTTATCCATACTAAATAAAAAGGGTATTCCTGATCCAATAAAGAATCCTATTGAATTTTTCATCCCTTTCCAGCCTTTTTTTTTATATAACCTACCCTCTTTCTTATACAATTCTACTTCTTTATACTTATACATTACATATTTGAATGAGAATGAGATAGATTGTTTTCAATTGATACACAACACAAGTCGGAGCTAGGAAGGTTGGGTTTTCACCTAAAAAGAAAGTACTCTGTTCTGTTGCGGTAATGATGTTAAGTTCATTGTGTATCGTACAATAATGAAATAAAATTTGTGTATGTACTCCTGATAAAACTACGGGCACTCTATTCCATTTCATTTTCATTGATCAAGAACAATTGAAAAAGAAAGTCCGACGAGTATGGTATTTCTTAATATACTGAATGGAGTAATATAGCCGATTGTACCAATTTACATATGTCTCTCCCCGATCAATCGGTAGTATTTTGACTACATACTAGTATAACAAATTGAAATTCCTTTATTTGTCTGATGAGAAATGCGAAAGAAAAAAAAATAAAATAAATAAAGATCCCCCAAGGGGGATTAGATCTTGCTCCCTGTCCCCCTTTTAATGTAAAAAAAAAAGAGAATTTGAGAAATTTATCAGATCCTAGTTCGGGACTGACGGGGCTCGAACCCGCAGCTTCCGCCTTGACAGGGCGGTGCTCTGACCGATTGAACTACAATCCCAGCGAGGTATATGGAATACATATTCCTATGAAACCATAGGAATATTCTATTCGGTCGGGTTGTAACAGATACACAAATGATATACTGATATCATATCCACACGGATTACTAATAACCCATGGGTTGGTTTTTTTATGGATAATTAATAAATCTTTCAATGAGAAAAAGGAGACTCCTTTCTTGATACTTATCATTTTTATATTTATACGGATCGGGCATTTCTGTTTCTGTAGGACAAATTGATTAGATCATACTCATGAACGGCGAATTGCGAATTATTGGGCCGAGCTGGATTTGAACCAGCGTAGACATATCGCCAACGAATTTACAGTCCGTCCCCATTAACCGCTCGGGCATCGACCCAGGAAGAATTAATTCTGGGCTTAGTGATAAGCCCTGATTAACTTCCTTTTGTAGTATCCTACCCCCAGGGGAAGTCGAATCCCCGCTGCCTCCTTGAAAGAGAGATGTCCTGAACCACTAGACGATAGGGGCATATCCGCCCGACCGTCATCATACTATGATGATAGTATCATCAGTTTTTTGGAATTGTCAATAATATATATATAACTAGGTTTAGAAACTATATCGAGACTCCAAGAGTCTTTTATCTTTATACTTTAATTACACTTTCTATATAAATAGAAAGTGATTCCATAGAATTCTTTTTATCCACTTACTAGTAAATTCATTTTATTGTTCCTGAATGAACTCCTATGAGTCTACTGCATGTACATATATATATATATGCAGTACACTCCATAATAAAAAAAAAATGCGTAATTCATGAATGGAATAAATGGGCCCTTTTAACTCAGTGGTAGAGTAACGCCATGGTAAGGCGTAAGTCATCGGTTCAAATCCGATAAGGGGCTTATTCACTAAATTCAAGTCTTAATTTTCGTTTTCATCGGACAATTGGCATTTTTTATATTTGTAAAAAGAAAAAGATATTCAACATTTAAAAACCAAAATATTCCCGATTCTCCATTCTTCCCATCAAACAAACGCACCATAAAATATTAAATAAATAAAAAGTAAGTGGACCTGACCCATTGAATCATGACTATATCCGCTATTCTGATATTTAAATTCGATAGAATATAGATTAAAGATTAGATTGTAGAAATAGATTTTTTTCTTGGACGAAGCAATAATTTTTTGATATTTCCAATTTCATCTTCTTATTACCGGGTGCCCCATAGAAAGAAATCGCTATTCTTTTGCGCTACATAGAAAAGTTTCTTTTGAAAATATATTTTTCAATATCTTTCCTTGAAATTTTCACAATCAAATATTTTTTTGGTGTTTCACCAATACA